CAATGAATAAAATAATGGGAACAATCAATATTCGCGAAGCACGCATTGTTGTATTAGATCTAAGGGTTCTTTCTTGACCTAACTACCTAACTAGAAGTTATAATATGGAAAGACAAAATGTGGAACCTATAAAGGAAAAGATAATAGGAATTTTTTAGAATCTAATTGAACCAAAATACAGATTTTATTTTTTCGAGTGATCTGATCGTGCGATATCTTTTTTTTTTTCTCATTCGAGATACTATGTGAATGAACCTACTATTGAATCTAATGAGTTAAAATTAAAGTAAAAAGTAAAAGAAAAGATTTTATTGTTATAAGGGCACTCTTCGTTCCAAAATATAAAATGTATTCGATACAATTAAAAAAGAAATGATCAAAATAGAAATGATTTTCTAATTTTGTTTCATAGTGACGCAAAGAAAGTTTCATTTTTGAACGAAGTTACACGGCACAGTTCTTATTTTATTATTAGTTTACTCAAGAGTTGCTCAATGAATCTGTTGATTCGGAATCACGGTATGGGTAGATGCCACAGATAATGAATCGATTTCTTTTTATACCTCTGTCACTCTATCTTTGTTAGTGCCGCCTATAATAATTGATTGATGAATCAAAAACTTTCAATTTAACTTATTCTTTCAATTGGTATTTTTGTTTATCCTCGTATCTCGCAAAAATGGAAACTTAGGTAAGTGCTTTATAAACATATGTATAATAAAGAACATATTTCATTTAGCTCCTTCATGCCTACTATAACTAGTTATTTCGGTTTTCTACTAGCGGCTTCAACTATAACCTCAGTCCTATTTATTGGTCTAAGCAAGATACGACTTATTTGAAATTAATCGAATAAACAATTCATAAAGAGAAACCTTTCCGTGAGATTCCATGTATTCTATGAGTTCCTTACCGTGTCAATTGCCAATTCTTGGTCATTGCGATTCATGGGCAATTCGGATTAAGATTTAGGGATAGATATTACCTCTCTTTTCCCCTTTTCAAACAAATTGAAATGAAATGATTGAAGTTTTTCTATTTGGAATCGTCTTAGGTCTAATTCCTATTACTTTGGCTGGATTATTCGTAACTGCATATTTACAATACAGACGTGGTGATCAGTTGGACCTTTGATTAATTAACATCTCTTTTTTTGATTGACCTCCTCTTTTCTTTATTCTTTAATCCACAGGAGGTCAAATTCAGATTGCTGTTCAAGTTAGTGAAGTTAGTTCAGTGTAATTCCAACTAACAAAAACGGAATCACGCTCTGTAGGATTTGAACCTACGACATTGGGTTTTGGAGACCCACGTTCTACCAAACTGAACTAAGAGCGTTTTCTTATCACAATAGATAAGACTATAAAGAAAAGGATTCTTTTTGTAACTCCAACACATCTTGTATGCATATACTATTATAGTATCATAAAATGAAAAATTATGTATATCCAATTTTAATTGATCTCAATTGATTCTTCGTTACTGCTCAGAGGAGAAGTAATAGGTAGGGATGACAGGATTTGAACCCGTGACATTTTGTACCCAAAACAAACGCGCTACCAAGCTGCGCTACATCCCTTTCAATTGGTCTACAGTGTCATTGTAGAGAATACCTGTCTTGTTTTCCACATCCTTATTTCCTCCATTGATATACACAATTTTTCTTCCCATTTCTTCTTTTTTTTTTTATCATATTATTATATATTAACATATAATAATAAAAGACTTATATACATATAAAATATGAAACCCACCCTAAAAATGAAATAAAAAATAAATGAATATTTTTGGGGAATGCTCAGGAGTAAAGAAACTTCTTTTTATGTTTTAAGAAAAAGAAAATCTTATCTAGCGAATCTTCAATTTGAATCGGGAATTCTGTGTACAAATACAAGTGGTCCATATGCATCTGATCATATATGTATTACCATTATGTATTACAATAAATAAGGAGGATTTTAAATGCGAGATCTAAAAACATATCTTTCCACGGCACCGGTACTAAGTACTATATGGTTCGGGTCCTTAGCAGGTCTATTGATAGAGATTAATCGTTTATTCCCGGATGCGTTGACATTCCCTTTTTTTAATTAACATGAGAAGGGGTGAAGAATATTAGAGATACAATCAAATATCTGTGACTAATTCCTTTCCCCCTCCTCTTTTTTTCTCTTTTTTAGAATTTTATAAGGGACGAGTAAGAGAAAGAATAAAAGTGGATTTAACCTCAGCGAAACTCGGGTTCAGACTCGAATCAAATTAAGAATAGAGGGAAAACGTAAATGTAAATGTTGGTCTAGTGCAAGAGTATCATACAAGATCCTTAAATTAAATACTGTACTGCGATTAGAAATATAGTTATAGTTAGAAATCATTGTATTACTTATTATTTACTATTACTCTATTGATATTGATTACAACGAAATCCTTCATATCATAATTGGATTTTGAGTTAGCAACTTCTATTTTTTTTCCTTACTTTCTTCGGATCGAAAATAGAAGACTTGAATGAATAAAAAAAAACAAAGGAGGTTCATGGCCAAGAGTAAAGATGCCCGAATAAGGGTTCTTTTGGAATGTACTAGTTGTGTACGAGGCGGTGTTAATAAGGAATCAACAGGCATTTCCAGATATATTACTGAAAAAAATCGACACAATACGCCCGGTCGATTGGAATTGCAAAAATTCTGTCCCTATTGTTATAAACATACGATTCATGGGGAGATAAAAAAATAGATCGAACCGAGGTGTCACCCTTCCAAGGAACAGTAAAAATAATATAGTAAAATAATATAGTATATAATATTATATAATATATATAACATATATTTAAATAGAAATAAACCAAATCCTATTTCTGAATTCTAATTCATTTTTGATCCGAACGAAATAGGATTTTCGGGATAAGGAATAAACAAACCATGGATAAATCCAAGCGACCTTTTCTTAAATCCAAGCGATCTTTTCGTAGGCGTTTGCCCCCGATCCAATCGGGGGATCGAATTGATTATAGAAACATGAGTTTAATTAGTCGATTTATTAGTGAACAAGGAAAAATATTATCTAGACGAGTGAATAGATTGACTTTGAAACAACAACGATTAATTACTATTGCTATAAAACAAGCTCGTATTTTATCTTCGTTACCTTTTCTTAATAATGAGAAACAATTTGAAAGAACCGAGTCGACCGCTAGAACTACTGGTCTTAGAACCAGAAATAAATAGGCTTACTCTTCAATTGAATCGAAATTCCAATTCGAACTCAAACGCAGATTTGATGTTTTGTTCGAAAAATCTAAGAATCGAGATTTGATTGTTGTGTTGTAAGAAACAAAAATAATCGGGGAAGAAGAAGAAATCCTTTTTTTTTTTTATTGAACATATTCCTTCATTTTGACGACTTTATCATATTTTATCATACTAATTTAGAATCTACCTTCCCGGAGTTCATTCTCCGGGGAACTCCATTTATTTAAATCATTAAATCATTCCGGTGAATTCTTTACAATCTCTTTATTTTATGATCTCATTGGAAATCATATAAAGACAATTCCTATTGGATATAGCTATTTGTGCAAGTATTTTACGATTAAGAAGTAACTGCCTCTTGTACAGATCGTGTATAAATCTACTATAACTATAGGATGCCCCATTCTCGTGAATTACTGCATTTATCCGAGTGATCCACAAACGACGAAAATCTCTCTTTTGCCGATCTCTATCCCGATGAGTCGAAACCAAAGCTCTGATTTTCTGTTGAGTAATAGTTCGAGTAAGTCTTGAATGGGCTCCTCGAAAGCTTGATGTAAATAAACGAATTTTTGTTCTACGTCTACGAGCTATATATCCTCGTCTAGTTCTGGTCATTGAATAAATGAAACTTTGATGAATAACTAATTGATTTCCTTTCTTTCAGTTATCCTTGTACCCTTTCCTGGTCTATTAATAACAAAGCGGATTCTTCCAATGTATAAAATAAAAATTCCAATGGCTTTTGCTACTATAACCTTCCCGACCACGATTTTTTTTTCTTTTTTCTATGCATTTCACCTCGAAATAAGAAATAGTATTGATACTAGGTATCAAAAACATAGTAAATTAACTAAAAAAGTAGTCAATTTGAAATTAAATGGATAAAGAAATAGTGGGTTCCATCGTTTCTATGGTTACTTCTTAAACGGTGAGGTCCTTTCTATACACCGGAGCTCCTTCCTTCATTTAATAAATCTTATTGGTAACTTGTACAGTTCACACTCTTTGGCTCTACCCATGAATTATCCAGTAATAGGTCTTTCACAATGAGATCTACCTATACAGTAACGGTATTTAATTATGAAGGTTAGCTAAGTAGCTGACCCTGTTAGTCCGTTCTTGCAAGAGTGGGAGCCCAATCTTTCTGCTGATTTTCCCCGCTTAATGGATAACCCTTTTGCCAATGGGGAATTGCTTATTATCTTAAATTTAGGTGATTGTATTTGCACCGACGGAAACCATAAATTTCATACACAATACACAATAGGGGAATATGATAGATCTTTTTTTTTTTAGTTTAGATAGTGAATGGAGTTCTTCCATTCTATTCACTGGTACTGATCATTGATACTGGAAAAGTTGTTTTTCGTCCCAGTCCATGATCTGAACGAGTCGCACATACACCCTAGTACATGTTCCTCGGCGCTGAGGACACCCCCGAAGAGCGGGGGATTTCGTGACATTTCTGATTGGCTGTCTTGTGTTTCTAATAAGTTGTTTAATAGTTGGCATGCTGAATCATATACATAATGTACTGGTTTAGATCGATCCTAACCGGATGATTATGAATTACCCCCATTTTATTTAATTTAATGAAAATGAAACCCGGTAAGAAGATCTCAAATCACGGATTTGCACGAAATCCTTTCTTTTTTCATTGAACCGCTACAAGATCAACAATTCCATGAGTTTGGGCTTCTGTTGCTGACATAAAAACATCCCTTTCCAGGTCTTCGGATACAACCCATAAGGGTTTGCCCGTTCTTTGTACATAAACCTTTGTGATGATTTCGCGCAGTTTCAGTAGTTCTTCCGCTTCCATGACAAATTCTCCGGCTTGTGCCTCATAAAAAGCGGCAGCCGGTTGATGGATCATTACCCTGATGATATAACATAATAAATGATTTCTCTATCTCGTATGATGAGTCGAAGAGAAGAGATAAAGAATAACAAGAAAAAAAGATAGAATTGAACAACCGTACAGGCATCTTTTGCGAATTGCATACGGCTCTACAATGGAATTGACTTTTACCTGCCATCGAAAAATGTAGGATCTGTCAGATCCAGATCGGTAAATGATCCAATTACCACCCTTCCTTTCGGAGAAGTTAAAAAATACTATGATGGCTCCGTTACGTTATATATTTATTTCCTCTATGATTCAGCAATCCCAAAGTTTCTTTTTGATCTGATCAAATAAAATAAGAACCAAATAAGATTATTTTTTATTTTCGTATCCTTTCATAACATAAAGATTGTTAAGAGCCTTCTGGTGTGAAAACAAAAAGTTTGTGACGCTGAAACGGACCCCCGATAGATAAGATAAAATCGGAAATACCCTTTATCTCATACTTCTCTTTCGATACATAATCTAATGTTTTGAAAAAAAAACAATAAAGAATTTTCTCATATCGAATTCGAAGTGCCATGCTATTATTACTTAATATTCATATTTCATATGGCGAAGGCATAGTCTGCTTTTTTCTATCAAATAAAAAACTCATTGGCGCCAAGCGTGAGGGAATGCTAGACGTTTGGTAATTGTTCCTCCGACCAGGATAAAAGATCCCATTGAAGCGGCTAATCCCAGGCATATTGTATGTACCTCTGGTGGCACAAATTGCATAGTATCATAAATAGCTATTCCGGGTAGTACCCATCCGCCAGGAGAATTTATAAAAAAATACAGATCTTTGTTTTCATCCTCTATACTGAGATATATCATAAGACCAATAAGTTGATTCGAGATCTCGCTCTCAACCTCTTGGCCTAAAAAAAGTAATCTTTCTCGATAAAGTCGGTTGATTAGGATAAAATTGTATCCCTCAGGAACCGTACATGCACCTTTTGATGCATACGGTTCTAAAAAAAATCGCGAAAAAGAATCAATGTGTAGATTCCAGCCCTCTTTTTTTTCATAGCAAGCTCTTTCTAAAACGAGGGGGCTTTTTCTTCGATTTTTCAAGAAAGATGAGTTTTGACCCTTCCATATAATATATATAAATATATATAAAATAAAAAAAAAAAGAATTCATTAAACTTATCGAACTAACTTATCATTGATGTATTGTCTCATCGAGATCCGATCCAAATCACGATGTCATTTTCTTGTTTCTAAATGGGCCTTCTTAATTTTTTTAGGTTTATGCTCTACTCCGGGTAAAGATCCGATCGACTTCGATTTGCACATATAGGACAAATGCCCCCAATACCACTTCTTTTTACTACAACTTCCTTTTTTTATTTATTTCATGTCTTCACCAAATATTCGACGTATTCATCCTATTACTCGATTGATTAACAGTTTGAGATCACTCCTATTTCTATTTATAAATAAAATCATTTATGATACAATATAGTAATCATATATTACCAATTGGGTTTTTTATAAACGGAGCCTGTATACTTCATTTTATTGATCCAACTAAGCCAACCATAAATTATTTGATAATATTAATCTGGATCCCCCCAAAAATAAAATGGATCTAATTGAACTTCACGCTCCAAATTGTTGATGATTCAATCAATCTTTCTTGGGCGAAACAGAGGATATCTCGATCGAGGGAGAGAACGGGAAAATACCATATGACCCAATATATCTGACAAGCCGCACTATACGTCAATCCAAGATATATCGTCCTCTCCAGGATTTCGAAAAGGCACTTTTGGAACACCAATAGGCATAAAAAAACAGAAAAAAGAATTTAGTACTTTATTTCACTTTGGTATGGAAACGTAACAATGAGTTTATTGTCTTCATAATATTGGCCTTCATCATATTTTATCCTTAGATTGGATAAGTTCATAAAAGAAGACAGAATGAATAAAGGAAAATTTTTACGAATAGGGCCTTCGAATGATGAACAAGTATGGGTGCATTCACTCATAGAAAATGGGATCAACCCCCATTGCGTATTGGTACTTATTGGGTATAGAATAGATCTGTTTATCTTTGTTCCTACGAACAGAATTGTTCCATTAGTACCAACAGAATAGAACAAATACAAATATTAACATTAACCCTTGCTTCGAGATAATCCACTGAAAAGAGAATATCAATAGCATAGTTTTTTCTAATGCAATAAAGTTACATAGTGTCTATTTTTCTTTGATAAAGAGGTATTTCCATGGGTTTGCCTTGGTATCGTGTTCATACTGTCGTATTGAATGATCCCGGTCGATTGATTTCTGTCCATATAATGCATACAGCTCTGGTTGCTGGTTGGGCCGGTTCGATGGCTCTATA